CCCTTACCCTCCTTTGTCTGATTAGAGCGGAAAGGGCCCGCGGAGTTCTTACTCTTATAATGAGACTTTGATCTATTCCATAACCTACAAATTGGTTAGTTATCCAGTCAGCATAATCAAAATATTATATTTGTTTTGTAGAAATGACAAAAAGGATCCTTTGCTCTGATGTTTCAAACCACTCTATTCTTTTCTTTCTTAATGATGTTTGTGAACAATTGAATCTAGCGGTTGATTCATAGTCCCTGCCCTTCCCCCAAAATATTAACTGGAAGCAAGAAGAAAGAACGAATCAATCGATTTTATCTATAATCCAATATAATAATTATATTGATTTCTAGGGATGAGACATCCTGCAAATCATTTCTAGACTAAACTAATAGAACCTTAATCAAAACTACTCTAAAAATAAAATAAAAACTCTGATCATATATCTGATCATATAATAAATAAAGATTTGGATATTCGTAAAAAGAAAATCCGCCTTTCAACCGGAACAGTCTTTTTTGTTTGAATAATTTCTCTAAGTTAGAAGTTTAACTTATATTGAATAAGTGAAGATTATTGAATAAGTGAAGATATTGAATAAGTGAATAAATTCTATTTGCTCAATAACTTATTCACCCATAATCCTTTTTTTCCTTTGTTTGTCCACTACTTCTTATGAATCTAAACAAAGGAGTTCCGATAGACCCGGAAAAGAAGGAAAGGAATAGTAATTTTTGATGAACAGGAAAAAAAAATAATTATTATTTTGATACAAGACGACACAAGAAAACGGGTGAAAATTCCTTTTTCTTGTGTCGTCTTGCGTCGAATAGAAGATTAGGAAGACTAGTAATCCTTCCTAAAAGTATTTGTTCCTTTCATTTTTACCATCCTTGCCTTGTATTCTCTTCTTTTGTATTTGTTTGTATGCCTATTGTTTATTACTAAAATGGAATACAAGTAATGAATTCCAAGCGTCCTGCAAAACAAAAAGAGTATAAACAAAGCAAGCAAAAGGATTTACAGAATTTTTTGATCATACATAATTGTATCGATGGACAAAAAATCGGCACTTTTTACCAAATGTTAAGGAATCTCTGGACCTAAAAATTCATTTCGTACAATTGAACTTTTTCAAACTGTTTCTTTTTAAGAACCAAAAAAACTTGTGCCAAAATAACAGATGCGAAGAAGAACAAAAGGCCTTGGACGCGTAATGGATCTTGAAGCACTATTTCTGCATCTCCCTGACCAAACCCTCCTACATTGGGATTGCTTGTTAATGGTTGATCAAGCTTAATGGATTCACCCTCTGAAACAAGAAGTTCTGGTCCTGGAGGTATAATATCAACCACTTGACGTCCATCCGATGCATCAACTATGGTTATTTCATATCCTCCCTTTTCTTTACGTACTATTTTGCTTACTATACCTGCTGATGTAGCATTATAGACTGTATTGTTACTCTTGCTACCATCAGGATAAATCTGACCCCTTCCTCTGTTCCCACCCACATATATGGGATATTTTAAGAAGTGAACGTCTTTCTTTGTAGCAGGGTCGGGGGAAAGAATGGGAAAGACGATTTCACTATATTTCTGACCCGGAACAGGACCTATCACAAGAATATTTTTTTTATTGGGGCGATAACTCTGAAAAGACAGATTTCCTATCTTTTCTTTCAACTCAGGAGAAATACGATCGGGGGGGGCTAATTCGAATCCCTCGGGTAAAATAAGAACAGCACCCACATTCAAACCCCCTTTTTTACCATTAGCAAGAACTTGTTTCAGTTGCATATCATAAGGAATTTGAACAACTGCTTCAAATACAGTATCAGGAAGCACAGCTTGCGGAACTTCAATATCCACGGGCTTATTAGCTAAATGGCAATTAGCACATACAATTCGTCCAGTTGCTTCTCGTGGGTTTTCATAACCCTGCTGCGCAAAAATGGGATATGCATTTGAAATGGATGCTCGAGTTATTACATATATCATGATCGATACAGAAATGGATCGAGTCATCTGTTCCTTTACCCAAGAAAAAGTATTTCTATTTTGCATGTCCAATCATGGATCTCGGAATTTCTACAATAAATTAGATAGGGAACTAGTAAAGTTCCCTATGCACGAGTCTGTCATTGTACTGGAATAGTTGTACTGTAATATAGGACGAATACCTTGAACTGGTAGAAATAAAATATAAAGAATTAAGTAAGATTCAAAATGGTTTCTTTATAAAGGAAGAAAGATTCTGATTTATTTGATTGATATCAGGAGATCAAATGAGTTCTTCATTCATTCATTGAATGATAAATGACTACAAGCGAAGGAGATACACGATTTAAATAATGGAAAATCCAATATTTCACAATTGTATCTAGAATAACTGGAAAGGTGGAAACAAGACCAGATATAATTTGATCGTTATGAGCCAATCCAAAATCATTGTAGAACGAACCAATTATTAGTTCCCAACCATGAGTCGAGTGAAATCCAATCCATAAATCAGTAACTAAAAGAATCGAAAAAGCTTTTATTGTGTCACTTAAGTTATAGAGGAATTCCTGAACCCAAGAATTAAGAATGACAAGTTCCTCATTACCCAAAATAAAATAACCACTTAGAATAGCGAAAGAGATTATATTTGTCGAGAAATGCAAAATGATATGGAGATGATATTCATTGTGTGTTTTGACCAATTGTATCGTTTCCTTGTGTATTCCTATACGAAGTTTTTGTATATGTGTCTCCGGGTACTCCTTTATCATTTCGTCCAACAGAAAGAGTTCTTCTAATTCTATGAATCTTTCTAGAACGTTTTTCTCTTGAATGATATTCAAGAGAGTTTTGGATTGCCCGGTATTCCACCAATTTGTAACCCAAAGTTCCAGACATTTATTAAATGAGAGAGAAACCCACCAGGGCAAAAATACTATAGATACAAGATATGGGAAAGAAGGCAATGCTTTCTTTTTTTTCATTTTTTATCTGTGAATTGAATCGTTAATGAACCTGCTTCATTCGTTGACTCTATATGATATTTCTCTGAAGCACGAGTTCTATAACAAGGTATTGAACCTATGGGTCTATTCATTCCAATTTTTGTGTCAAAATTGAGTTTAGTTCTTGGATCTAGAAGGAATATAGAAATGGGATAAGGGTTCGCCCTTTTCGGATAAAAATGCAAAATCAATATTATTCCTAGATATCTCAATTGGGCAAATTTGAATGGGCAAATTCGAAGCAATTTCATCTTCATTTGTTCCTTTCTATGAATACTCGAAAACCCACTTAAAATAATGAATCGGATTTAGAAACGAAAACCCCCCTCAGTTAATTATTTCGAAATGTTTCACCGCCTAGCCACAACCAAGGAAAAAAGGTATCATCAAAATTTTGGGCCTAAAAAGATGAGATGAATTCCGTATTACGAAATAAATGTTCGGATATATTTGATGAATCCCTACTTATTATATTAGCCTTAGATTAGCCTTTTTTCTAGTAGAAATTTTCTAGTAGAAAAGAATTGAGTTGGGATCCATACGCATACGAAATACTTTTGGTATACAAATGGTATACAAAAATTTCTTCTTTTCTTAATTTTCTTCTTTATTATAGTATAGTTTATTATAGTTATTCCATATACGCCCTCCTGCTTTTTTGGTTTATTCTATGGGAGTCGCCACGACAAAGGAAGGAGGAAATAGAATAATCTAACATGTTTTGTTCAAATGAACATTCCAAAAAGACTTCAATTATATTAAAAAGGGAATTAGCAAGTTCCTTCCCCCATGCCGAGAAAACATTTATTCTTTATTGTGTTCAATTCATTTCAAAATACTTCAATTGGTACGCCCAAGAAATAGGCCAATTCGGCAGCTTTTTGTTCAATTTCTCGTGGAGTAAAATTCTCATCAGTACGAGTCAAGGGAATGGCCCCTTGACCTCTGATTTCCATATAAAGGACACGACGAGGATAAAGACCCTCTTTAACCTCAATTCTGATTGATTGGATATCTCTCATAAGGAAGCGAAGGAAGATGCGACGATTTATTCCAGGAAATCCCCAACGAAAAATGCACACAATTCCTTCTTTTCTATCGAATCGGTCATAACCACTACCTACATTCCACAAAATTGTGCACCACAAATAGGAGCTAACGAACAGACCTGCGATCCCGTAAAAAGACATCACGATTCCTTGTGGAAAAAAAATAATTTGCTGAGATGGAAATATGGATATCAGATTCCTACCAAGATAACTGGAAGTTCCAACCGCTAAGAATCCTAGTGAACCTAAAAAAAGGATACAGGCCCAGCAAAAATTACTTGTTTTTCGAGACCCCCTTATAAGTTCTATCCATATATGTTCTGATCGCCAATTCATACTATACTAGATCCAGTTGCATTCGATTGGAATTGAGAGAATAACCCAAATTTGACTTTACCTTTCTTGATCCCGAAGTAACTTTCATCAACTAGCACTATTCTGATGTGGAGTAATTGGTTAGATACATTGACTTTCTATTAAAAATATTTACTGATCCGTTTTTAACCAGCTATATATATATATATATACATGCATTTATGCAGATAGCATGTATCCGCATACATAACAGTTCTTTCATTTGTGTGTGGAAAGAGCCACATATTGTACCATATTGCACTAAAAGAATATCTGTATTATGATACAGTGTTGAAATAAATTGATAGGATTTGGTCCCATTGGATCTAGACAATCTTATTTTTTTGGACATGAAGAGATAAAGAAGCCATTGCAATTGCCGGAAATACTAGGCCCACTAAAGGCACAAAAATAGAGGGTAAGTTGAGATCTGTCATAGAATGGGCGCCTCGATTTAATATTTGTATCTATATATTTGTATCTATTAGAAAGATATCTTATGATATGATAAGTATATCTATTATAAGTAATATTAGGTAATATTGACTATTGTATTTTATATAATATTATACTACTAAGTATATATAAATATATAATTTATAAATAATATATTTATATTAAAATATTAAATTTTAATAAAAAAAAGGATAGATAATAAGTGCAAAAATGTAGAACTAAATTAAGTGTACCTATTCATCTTTCTACACGAATATAAATAGGGTAATCTTCTTTTACAAATTTTATTATTCTTCTTCTCCCATCCTTATGTTCTTTCTATCTTTCTTTCTAATCTAATAAGGAGTTTTTTATTTAAAAGGAGTTTTCTTATGAAAATTAAGTTCATTATGAATTCGCGACTCTAAATAATAGGATCCAACAAACAGGGATTCATAGTAAAAATGCGATAGATGTAGAAATTATTTTATTTCATTTCCATATTTGATATTTCTTTTTATTTTGATATTTTTTTTTTTCATTATTGTCTATCTTAATTAATGCGTAAGATAGCCAGATAAAATTTTATTTCCCCAAATTCGAATTCCTCGGAAAGAGAAATTCACTTTTTTATTTTATCCTGTTGATAGAGGTTCATAATACCTAATCATGAATAGGGGTAAGATAAAAAATAGATCTGGATCCGGAAGAAAAAAAAATTATCCGAAACTTCTGACTCTTACTAGAAAGTGTAACTTATATCACCAAAGAACATTTTTCTTAGTTTTTTTATTATGATGAACTAAATACTTGTTCGCTACAAACAAAATAACTGAATCTAGTGCTATACTTTAATTTTTTGAATTTTGATTCAAGGGAAAGAAACCATGGAGCTGAAATAACTCACTTAGAACACCTTTTAAAGGATTACGTGGTACGATTGGGTCGAATAAGCCTTTATGGAATAAATACTCAGCCGCTTGTGAACCATCGGGTACTGTCTTATTCAATGTTTGTTCAATTACTCTTTTACCCGCAAATGCAATGTACGCATTAGGTTCAGCAATAATGATATCTCCCAACATACCAAAACTGGCTGTTACTCCACCGGTTGTAGGAGATGTAAGGACTGGTACATAGAATAACTTTTTAGTGGATTGGTAATCATATGAAGCAGAAGATATTTTAGCCATTTGCATCAAGCTCAAACTTCCTTCTTGCATGCGTGCTCCTCCAGAAGCACACACAATAATGACAGGTAGAGATCGATTAGTAGCATACTCAATCAAACGAGTGATTTTCTCACCTACTACAGATCCCATACTACCTCCCATGAACTGAAAATCCATAACCCCAATTGCTGTGGGAATACCGTTTAGTTGACCTATGCCTGTTTGAACAGCTTCAGTTAAACCTGTCTTTCTTTGATAAGAATCGATACGATCTTTATAAGGTTCCTCTTCTGAATGAAATTGAATGGGGTCCATAGAAACCATATCTTCATCCATAGGATCCCAAGTGCCCGAATCAATCGAAAGTTCGATTCTATCTGAACTACTCATTTTCAAATGATATCCACACTGTTCACAAATATTCATTTTTGACCTAAGAAGTTTTTTATAATTTAATCCATAACAATTTTCGCATTGAACCCATAAATGTCTGTATTTTTTATTTATATCGAAATCATTAGATCTTCCTCTTATATTGAAATCACTGCCATTATTACGAGTTCTTATACTAAAACTTCCACTTTCACTACCACTTACATTTTCAGTACAAATGAAACTATAAATGTAACTGTCACTGTAATTGTCAGTACCACCTGAAATGGAACTATTAATACTGACTTCAAAACGAAGATAACTATTAATGCAACTATTAATGTGATTAGTCCAACTAGATTGAGTATCATACATGTAATGATAATAGTAGTGATTGTTTCTCTTAGACCCCCTATTCAAAAAACTAGAAAAAAAACCTTCTAATTCACTCAGAAAAGAACTATCATTGTCAATCTCAAAACTATGATTTTCAATATCAAAATATACGGAATAACTGTCACCATTACTATCCCTAACTAAAAAAGTGTCATCAGAGATCAAACTCCAAATATCCCTGATACCAAATAAATAATCAACATTACTGAAACTATAACTAACACTATCACTCCAATTTTTCTCTGTATCATTTAGAAGGGGTTCATCACTTCCACTGGTATGGCCAATAGCATCAAGACTTTCCATTGATTTACTTAAACCATACCTATGTTCTAACTTTAACTTCTCGTTAGACAACATCGAATTGAACCACCATTTTTCCATAGAATCTTCCTGCCCCCTATTTGATGAAAATACAATAGATGAATAGTCATTCGATGAATAATTATTTTACTATTTTATTTCCTACCAGAATTAAGCATATGAGGATTAGGATTGTTAACTAATAATAAGTGAGTATTGAAAGAAATTATTCTCTTTTTTTTTTGAATCTGAGATAGCACTTCAATATCTATCTATATAGAAAGATTTTTTTTTCAATTAAAATACAAATTCTCATCGAAAATAGTTTATAAATAAGGAATTCGTTCTCGTATAACCTTGTATCGTATAATCAAATAATAAGTTTATATTGCAACATGGAACGAAAAAGACAATATACAGGATG